CTAGATATACAAGATTTAAAATTCAATAAAATAAGATTCAAAAACTCAAATATTTCTATTCTTGTATTGGATCCACAATGAATCCTATGGATCCTTAGGATTGGTGTATTCTTTTATATCTTCTAGTTTCCCTGGATAGAACTAAGTAGCAAAACCTTTTTTACCCATCCTGTATATTGTCCTTTTCGTTTTGTGTTACAATCGAAACTTTACTTAATTATTTGATTAGTTATTAGACGAGATTTTACAAAAAAAGGTCTTTATTAGTAAATTAGTAGAGCCGAAATTCGGAGAGAATAAATATTTCTTTTTTTTTTCAATACTTACACTCCTCATTAGTTAATAATCCTAGTGATTTGATTTCTATGTTTATTCTGATAGGAAATAGGATATTAAAAAAAAATTCTTTTTCATTGAATGACTATTCATTTATTGTATTTTCATGTAAATAAAATAGGGGGCAAAAAAACTCTATGAAAAAATGGCAGTTCAATTCGATGTTGTCTAACAAGGAGTTAGAGTTACAACACAAGTGTGGATTAAGTAAATCAATGGACAGTTGTAGTCCTATTGATGAACATATCAGTGAAAGTGAAGATCCGAATAGAAATGATAGGGATCATCATAGTTGGAGTTATAGTGACAGTTCTACTTACAGTAATGTTGATCATTTATTTGGCGTTAAGGACATTGGGAATTTCGTCTCTGATGACACTTTTCTAGTTAGGGATAGGAATGGGGACAGCTATTCCATATATTTTGATATTGAAAATAAGCTTTTTGAGATTAATAACGATCATTCTTTTCTGAGTGAACTCGAAAGACCTTTTTCTAGTTATCCGAATTCTGATTATCTAAATAATGGATCTAATGGTGACGATCCTTACTATGATCGTTACATGTATGATACTCAATATAGTTGGAATAATCACATTAATAGTTGTATTGACAGTTATCTTGATTCTGAACTACGCATTGATGCTTACATTGTAAGTAGTAGTGATAATTATAGTGACAGTTACATTTCTCGTTCCATTTATGGTGAAAATCAAAATAGTAGTGAAAGCGAGAGTTCCAGTATAAGGAATGCGGGTGATTTAACTATAAGAGAAAGTTATAATAATCTCGATGTAACTCAAAAATACAGGCATTTGTGGGTTCAATGCGAAAAGTGTTATGGATTAAATTATAAGAAAATTTTGAAGTCAAAAATGAATATTTGTGAACAATGTGGATATTATTTGAAAATGAGTAGTTCAGATAGAATAGAACTTTTGATTGATCCAGGTACTTGGGATCCTATGGATGAAGATATGGTCTCTCTGGATCCCATTGAATTTCATTCGGAGGAGGAGCCTTATAAAGATCGTATTGATTCTTATCAAAGAAAGACAGGGTTAACTGAGGCTGTTCAAACAGGTATAGGCCAACTAAATGGCATTCCCGTAGCAATTGGGGTTATGGATTTTCAGTTTATGGGGGGTAGTATGGGATCTGTAGTCGGGGAGAAAATTACCCGTTTGGTCGAGTATGCTACCAAAAAATTGATACCTCTTATTATAGTGTGTGCTTCTGGGGGTGCACGTATGCAAGAAGGAAGTTTGAGTTTGATGCAAATGGCTAAAATATCTTCTGCTTTATACGATTATCAATCAAATAAAAAACTATTTTATGTACCAATTCTTACATCTCCGACTACGGGTGGGGTGACAGCGAGTTTTGGTATGTTGGGGGATATCATTATTGCCGAACCCAATGCCTACATTGCATTTGCGGGTAAAAGAGTAATTGAACAAACATTGAATAAAACAGTACCCGAAGGGTCACAAGCGGCCGAATATTTATTCCAGAAGGGCTTATTCGATCTAATTGTACCACGTAATCTTTTAAAAAGCGTTCTGAGTGAGTTATTTCAACTCCACGCTTTCTTTCCTTTGAATCCAAATTCAAAGACTATTCAGTTTAATTAGTTTTTTGTAATAAACACGTAGGTAGTTTATCGGAATCAAAGTCAAAATAAGAAGAACGGGGTTTTCTTTGGTGACCTAAGATCTATAAGATCTAATTCTAGAAAGAATCACAAGTTGCATATAATTTTTCTTTTTTTTTACTACTATTCATGATTACGAATCAGTAAACCTCTATACTATAAAAGAATGAATTCTTGCTTTTGTAAAATTAGACGAAGTTCGTCTTACCTTCTTACGTATGTATTATATAATAAATTCAAATATAGAAAATATATAATTGTGTATTTTTCTATATCTTTCATTTTGACTAAGAAGCCTAGAAATCTTTCAGTAATTTGTAAAAAATATTAAATTAGAAGGAGAATACAAGAACAACCAAAGAAGAATAGAGAAAGAATAAGAAACTAAATAAATGGACTTATTCATCTTTCGACATGAAGTATATGTATGAAAATTTAGTTCTACATTCCTTGCACTTATTATATATACTCATTTAGATATATATTTTGATCTATATTAAATAAAATGAA